GGCAAAATTATGTTGGATTTTTTAGCATTGAGAAATTTACCTAAAAACTTAGTAGAGCTTTTTAGGCTAATATTTGGGAAAATTTTTGCGGGGGGGTAAACGCGAGATGCATATATATATATATATAATGCGGATGGCTAACCCACATCTCAACTTGGTGGCCTGCACGTTCTCGAACCTTCCTTGGTTTCGGGGTTTGACAAGGATAACAGGATTTGCTGAGCGTAGGGGGTAGGGGGGTTTGTCGCGCAAAAACCAAAAGGGGGGCATATATATAAGGGTATGTTGAAGGAGAGATGTATATGTTATGCACTTGATTGAGTAATATGTAATTCTTAAGTTATGTCTTTTAATAATGAACCTACTTTAACTCAAGCAAGGAAATGTACAACCTTGATATATTAGTTGCGCCTGCACTCTGAGATGCAAGATGAATGGAAACCAAAAAAAGAAACCCTATGCATATAAAAGAATGCTCGGCATGTGGGGTAATGAGGAGTATGTAATTACACCATTAACCGGATGCAAGGAAAAGTAAAGAGTAGTGGATCTTCATAAGTAAGTGCCTGAAAGAGAAACCAGATGCAAGGAATAGTTCATAATATACCATATCTACATATTGTGTCCCTGGTTCTATCATTAATAATATGCCTTATGTGAACCGGTTGGTGGTCTCTTACTACATTAATATAGTTAAATTAAATTTTAGGTGAATATTTCAAAGAAACATGTGTGAGCCATATTTAGGGGAATTATCTATTTCTTAAGTTAAAATAAAATATTTGTGAATTTTAATAATTTGTTTTATGTACGTCTTGAACGTTAGTACTTGCTTTTAGGTTAAAATAAATGAATGGTGATAATACATATATATGTACTAACACAGTAAATGGTATTGTGCATATATGCACTACCATGTACTTTACCATCAGAAGATAGTTTAATTTAGAATTCTGGCTTTGGGAGCCAGGGGTGGGAGTTAAAATCTCCTTTTTCTGGGCGCTAGGAGGGAATTTAACCCTCGATCTTCGGATTACAAGACCGATGCTTTAAAACTAAGCTACTAGGGCAGGCTCATTTCAATGCTTTGTTCTCTATTCATCCTGCTAGTGGAATAAGAATGAGGAAGAGTGCAAAATATAAAATGGATGCGATTTGGCCAATAATAATATATGGGTGTTCTACGGGTATGCCTCCGATTCATGTCAAAATGATTATGTCTGCAACTAAGGTTCAGAATAAGAATTGTGTTATAGGACGGAAAGTTAGTCCTCGTTGTTTTGAGGTATGTAAGATTGGCACAACTATTAGCACTAAAATACTGAATAATAATGCAAGGACCCCTCCTAGTTTATTTGGAATGGATCGGAGAATGGCGTAAGCAAATAAGAAATATCATTCTGGCTGAATATGTGGGGGTGTCACGAGTGGGTTTGCTGGAGTAAAATTTTCTGGGTCACCTAATAGGTTAGGAGAAAATAATGCTAGAGAAGTAAGGGCTAGTAACATGATTACAAAGCCAAGAAGGTCTTTATATGAGAAGTATGGGTGGAAAGAAATTTTATCCGCGTCGGAGTTTAATCCGGCTGGGTTGTTTGACCCCGTCTCGTGTAGGAATAGTAGGTGTAAGAGGGTTGCGCCGGCGACAACGAATGGTAGAAGGAAGTGGAATGCGAAGAACCGTGTGAGAGTTGCGTTATCTACTGAGAAACCGCCTCAGATTCATTGGACAAGGGTGTCGCCTATATAAGGGACTGCTGAGAGGAGGTTTGTAATTACGGTGGCACCTCAAAAAGACATCTGTCCTCACGGAAGCACGTAGCCGACGAAGGCTGTTATTATAACTAGAAGAAATAGGACTACGCCAATATTTCAGGTTTCTTTGTAAAGATATGATCCGTAGTATAGGCCTCGCGCAATATGTATATAGAGACAGATGAAGAAGAATGATGCTCCATTAGCGTGCAAGTTTCGAATGAGTCAGCCGTAATTGACGTCTCGGCAGATGTGGGTTACTGATGAAAATGCGGTGGAAATATCAGAGGTGTAATGTATGGCCAAAAATAATCCCGTGAGGATTTGGGTAATTAGACACAATCCTAGGAGGGACCCGAAGTTTCATAGTGCCGAAATATTAGATGGTGTTGGAAGGTCGACTAGTGCGCCGTTAGCGATTTTTATTAGTGGGTGGGTTTTTCGTAGGCTTGCCATTAGTTCCTGTAGTTGAATAACAACGGTGGCTCTTCAAGTCATTGGTCTCGGTTAAAATCTGAGCAAGAATTATGACCTATTTCGTGTTTTTATTACTGGTAGCTTTAATTGTGGGTTTGATTGCTGTTGCATCTAATCCAACGCCTTATTTTGCTGCTTTAGGCTTAGTAGTAGCGGCGGGGGTTGGGTGTGGGGTATTAGTTGGTTGTGGGGGGTCCTTCTTGTCCTTAGTTTTATTTCTAATCTACTTGGGAGGGATGCTTGTGGTGTTTGCTTACTCGGCAGCTTTGGCTGCTGAGCCTTTTCCGGAGGCTTGGGGGAGTCGTTCGGTGGCTGGGTATGTGTTGGTCTATCTGGTCGGTGTTGTTCTGATAGCGGGGTTGTTCTGAGGGGGGTGGTATGAAGGTTCTTGGGTAATTATTGATGGACTTAAGGAGTTCTCTATATTGCGGGGAGATGTTGGGGGTGTGGCAATAATATATTCTTTTGGGGGTGCAATGTTAGTTATTTGCGCTTGGGTATTGCTTTTGACGCTGCTTGTAGTGTTGGAACTTACCCGGGGTTTAAGTCGGGGTACGCTTCGAGCAGTTTAAATAAGGACTAGAAGGACGGCTAGGGCCACGGTCAGAAGGAAGATGGTTAAATATGTTTTAATTATTCCTCGCGTAATGTTACCTAGCATTTTTGCTATTATCATTTGCGTGAGTGTTAGTCCTTTTGGTCCGGCGGTCTGGAATCAGGTCTGGTCAAGTTTAGTAGCAGCTAATTGTCCAAAGGTTAGGTTGGCCTTCGGGGAAAGTCGGTGTACCAGCGAAGGAAAATATCCTAGTATGTTTGAGAAGTGGTGGGTAGAGGTTATTGGGGTGATTTTAAGTTGTTTGTTAGTTATGGCTGCAAGTTCCATGGCTACTAGGAGTCCAACAATAGTTACGATTAGGGCTGCCATTTTTAGGGTTGTAGGCATTGTCATAATGGGTGTGCTTGAGGGCAGGAAGTTGTAGGTAATAATAAGCCCTGCAATAATGCTTCCTCAGGCAAGCCGTTTGATAGGATTAAGTACTAGTGGGTTGTTTTCATTAATGGGCGAGAGTGGCAGGAATCGTGGAGATCCTATAGTTACAAAATATACAACTCGGAAGCTGTAAACTGCGGTGAACGAGGTAGCGATTAGTGTTAGAGTTAGGGCTCAGGCGTTAAGGTAAGAGGTGTTTAGGGCTTCAATAATGGCATCTTTTGAGAAGAATCCGGCTAGAAAAGGGGTGCCTGTTAATGCTAGGCTGCCAATTGTAAGGTAGGTTGAGGTGGCAGGCATAAGTTTGTGGAGGCCTCCTATTTTCCGGATGTCCTGCTCGTCGTTTAGGCTGTGAATAATAGATCCGGAGCATAGGAAAAGTATGGCTTTGAAGAAAGCGTGTGTACAAATATGAAGGAATGCTAGTTGTGGCTGGTTTAGGCCAATTGTTACTATTATTAGCCCAAGTTGGCTGGATGTTGAGAAAGCTACAATTTTCTTGATGTCATTTTGGGTGAGGGCACAGGTGGCGGTAAATAAAGTGGTTAGTGCTCCTAGGCATAAACAAATTGTGAGTGCTAGTTGGTTATTTTCCATAAGGGGGTGAAGGCGAATTAATAGGAAAATTCCAGCTACAACTATAGTGCTAGAGTGAAGTAGGGCCGAGACTGGTGTGGGGCCTTCTATGGCAGAAGGGAGTCAGGGGTGTAGGCCGAACTGGGCCGATTTTCCTGTTGCTGCTAGGATGAGCCCAATTAGGGGAATTGTTATGTCGAAGTTTTTTGATAGAAAGAAGATTTGTTGAATTTCTCAGGAGTTTAAATTTATTGCGAACCAGGCTATGGCTAAGATCAGTCCGATATCCCCTACGCGGTTATAGATGACAGCTTGGAGGGCTGCTGTGTTGGCGTCTGCTCGTCCGTGTCATCAGCCGATTAATAGGAAGGATATAATTCCGACCCCTTCTCAGCCAATAAATAGTTGGAACATATTGTTCGCTGTAACAAGTGTAATCATGGCTACTAAAAATAATAGTAAATATTTAAAGAATCGGTTTATGTTGGGATCAGAGTGTATATATCATAATGCAAATTCTAGGATTGATCAGGTGACGTAGAGGGCGATAGGGGTGAAGATAAGGGAGTAGTGGTCAAACTTGAAGCTGATGTTTACGTCAAACATTTGTGTATTTATTCAGTGTCAGTTTGTAGTAATGCTTTCCACCCCTTGATCGAGGAAAATTATAAGTGGTAGTAGGCTGATGAAAAATGCGGTGCTGACCGCAGTTTTGACGTGTGTGCGTGCCCATTGTGGTTTTTGAGGGGTTGGACTTAATGTTGTTAGTAGGGGAAATACAAGGGTTGCGAAGACTAAAATGAGTGAGGATGATATCATTAGGGCTGCTAGGCTCATAGCTTTTGCTTGGATTTGCACCAAGAGTTTTTGGTTCCTAAGACCAATGGATGAACTGTTATCCTCCAAAAGCGTAAGGAAGCCGAGGATTTTAACCTCGGTGCATAAGGATTAGCAGTACTTACTGATGTCTGTCCTTCCTTGGTGAGTAAGGGGATTTTAACCCCCATCTTTAGAATCACAATCTAATATTTTGGTTAAACTATACTTACTAGTAACACCATCCTCACATGAGCTCCGGTTTTGTTACAAGGAGAATTACCGGAATAAGGTGAAGGGCTATTAACAAGTGTTCTCGGGTGTGGAATGGTGGAAGTTTCATAATGTGGTTCGGTGCTGGGCCGCGTTGAGATATTAAGAACATATAGAGAGAGTAGCCAGCGGTGATTAGTGTCCCTAGTCCTGTAAGTGCAATGGTTCAAGGAGATCAGTTGAAAAGGGTTGTGATAATTATAAGTTCTCCTATCAAGTTAGGGAGGGGTGGTAGTGCTAGGTTCGCTAGGTTGGCAATAAACCACCAGACTGCTGTTAGTGGAAAAATTATTTGTAATCCTCGGGCAAGAATTATTGTTCGACTATGAGTTCGTTCGTAGGCTGTATTAGCTAAGCAGAATAGTATAGAGGATACTAGGCCGTGGGCAATTATGAGAATGATTGCCCCTGAGAAGCCTCATGGTGTTTGAATCAGAATTCCTCCGGCTACGAGGCCCATATGGCTTACAGAGGAGTAGGCGATTAGTGATTTAAGGTCTGTTTGTCGTAGACAAATGCCTGGCATGGATAAAATACCTAATAGTGCTAGGATAATAAAGGGGTAGATTAGTTCTTTAGAGAGGGGGTCTAGCATGACTATCATTCGCATTATTCCATACCCTCCTAGTTTCAGTAGGACTGCTGCTAGTACTATAGATCCTGCAACAGGGGCTTCTACATGTGCTTTTGGTAGCCACAGATGTACCCCATACAGCGGTATTTTTACTAGAAAGGCGATTAAACAACCTGCTCATCAGATTTTGTGGCCTCAGGAGTCTAGTAGCAGTGGTTGGGCATATTGAATTACTAGTATAGACAAGGTCCCTGTGGATTGTTGGAGGAGAAGTAAGGCGACCAAGAGTGGGAGAGATCCGGCTAGGGTATAAAATAGGAAGTAGGTTCCTGCGCTGAGGCGTTCAGTTTGGTTACCTCATCGAGTGATAATAATGAGAGTAGGAATAAGTGTGGCTTCAAATATGATATAAAATATAATGATTTCTGTGGCGCCGAATGCCATAATTAGGAAAGTTTGGAGGGAGGCGAGAAGTGTAATATAAAGGCGTTGTCGGCTGATTGGCTCAGGGCTAATATGGTTCTGGCTGGCTAAGATTATCAGGGGAAGAAGTCAGCATGTTAATACTAAAAGCGGAGTGGATAAGGGGTCGGTGGCTAAGTATGAGCCGGATGTGGTTCATCCAGTCTCTGATGTTCACTTAAGCCAAGTGAGGCTAATTAGGGCAATTGAAAGGCCATGGGTAGTTGTAGTTGTTCATAATCATTTAGAGGGAACTAGTCAAATTGTTGGGAATAACATGATTGTGGGGATTAATACTTTTAGCATTGCAGGAGGTTGAGGTTTTGTAGGCGGTCTGTGCCGTGGGTGCGAGCTGTGGCTACTAGGAGTGCAAGGCCTGTACTTGCTTCGCAGGCGGAAAAAGCTAGTAGTAATATAGGGGCTGTGGAAAAGCTTGTTGATTCAAATTGTAAGGCTCATAGGGCCAGTGCAATAAATAGGGATAATATTATTCCTTCTAGACATAATAATGCAGAGAGTAAATGTGTACGATGAAACGCTAATCCTATTAGTCCTAGAATAAAGGCTGAGCTAAAGCTAAAGTGTACTGGTGTCATAAGGGGGTCGTGGACTTTAACCACGATTTTCTGAGCCGAAATCAGAGGTCTTTTTTGGACTAACTCCCTATTCTGCTCACTCTAGGCCCCCCTGGGTTCATTCATAAACTAATCCGAGGGTTAATAATATCAGGACTGCAGTGGCTCAAAAGAATGTTCCGGTTGGGCTGTGAAGTTGATCTCCTCAAGGTAGGGGGAGGAGAAGGGCGATTTCTAGATCAAATAAAAGGAACAAAATTGCTACCAAGAAGAATCGAAGGGAGAAGGGTAGTCGGGCAGATCCTAGTGGGTCGAATCCACATTCATAGGGAGAGAGTTTTTCCGCGTCTGGGTTTATTTGTGGCAATCAGAAGGATACAATTGCTAGAATTGATGATAGGGCTATCGTAATAATAAAGACAGTCGTAATTAGATTCATTATCTTTCCTTGGGGTTTAACCAAGACTAAATGATTGGAAGTCACTTGTACTAACTTTAATACTAGAAAGATATGAGCCTCATCAGTAGATAGATACGTAGAGGAATAGTCACACTACGTCGACAAAATGTCAATATCAGGCAGCGGCTTCAAAGCCGAAGTGGTGTTCGGATGTAAAGTGGTATTGAACTTGACGGAGAAGGCATACGGCCAGGAAGGTTGATCCAATAATGACATGTAGTCCGTGGAATCCTGTGGCTACAAAGAATGTAGACCCATATACACCGTCTGCAATTGTGAAAGGTGCTTCGTAATACTCCATGGCTTGAAGAGCAGTAAAATAGACTCCTAGAATAATTGTAAGTGCGAGAGATTGAATGGCTTGTTTCCGTTCACCTTCCATAATGCTGTGGTGGGCTCATGTGACTGTTACCCCGGATGCTAGTAACACAGCTGTATTAAGGAGAGGCACTTCAAATGGGTCTAGCGTAGTAATCCCTGTAGGGGGTCAACACCCTCCTAGTTCAGGTGTTGGTGCTAGGCTTGAATGATAAAAGGCTCAAAAGAAGCCTAAGAAGAAGAATACTTCGGAGGTAATAAATAGAATTATACCATAACGTAGTCCCTTTTGCACTGGTGGTGTGTGGTGTCCTTGGAAGGTCCCCTCTCGAATAATGTCACGTCATCATTGGAATATTGTGAGAAGTAGAAGAACTAGTCCAAGAGTTATTAGTATTATTGAGTGGAAGTGAAACCAGATTGCTAGGCCGGATGTTATTAGTAGAGCACCGACGGCTCCGGTTAGTGGTCATGGGCTTGGATCAACCATATGATATGCATGTGCTTGGTGGGCCATTAAACGTTTTCTTGTAAATAGAGGCTTAGGAGTAGTACGAATACGTAGGCTTGGATCATGGCTACCGCAACTTCTAGAAGTGTTAATAGGAAAAGAACGGCGGCGGTCAGAATTGCTACTGTTGGTATTATGGGTAATAATACAAATACGGCTGTGGCGATAAGCTGAATTAGTAGGTGGCCTGCGGTTAAGTTGGCTGTAAGTCGGACTCCTAACGCTAGCGGTCGAATAAATAGGCTAATTGTCTCGATGATAATAAGTACAGGAATTAGTGGAATAGGGGTTCCTTCTGGTAGAAGGTGCCCAAGAGCGACCGTTGGTTGGTTTCGCATGCCAATAATCACTGTAGCAAGTCATAGTGGTACAGCAAGTCCTATGTTTAGAGATAGTTGCGTTGTAGGTGTAAAGGTATATGGGAGAAGGCCTAACATATTAATAGTAATGAGGAAAACTATCAAAGAGGCTAGTAGTAGTGCTCATTTATGTCCTCCTACGTTCAGAGGTAATATAAGCTGATTGGTAAATCGGTTAATAAATCATGTTTGGACAGTGATAAGTCGGTTGTTTACTCATCGAGATGGAGGAGTTGGAAATAGTACTCATGGCAGTGCAATTGCAATAGCAATGAGTGGGATTCCCAGGAAGGATGGGCTTGCAAATTGGTCGAAAAAGCTTACTATCATGGTCAGTTTCAGGGTTCAGTTTTATGTTTTTCTTCACTTATTGGGGCCGGCTCATTTGGTGCTGTGTGGTTTAAGATTTTGGTTGGGATAATAGTGAGGAAGACGATTCATGAAAATACTAGAATTGCGAATCAAGGGTTGGGGTTGAGTTGGGGCATTTCACTAGAGGTGGTCGGTAGTCACCAAACTTTGGCTTAAAAGGCCAACGCTTTGTCCAATAATTAGCTTTCTAGTGAGGCGTCTTCTAGTATTAATGAGGATCAGCTTTCGAAGTGTTCTAGTGGGACAGCCTCAACTACAATAGGCATAAAGCTGTGGTTGGCTCCACAGATTTCTGAGCATTGTCCATAAAATACACCTGGGCGTGAGGCAATGAAGGCAGTTTGATTTAATCGCCCGGGCACGGCATCTATTTTTACACCCAAAGATGGGACGGCTCAAGAGTGTAATACGTCTTCTGCGGATACTAAGACACGAACTGGTGATTCTATCGGAACTACTATTCGGTGGTCTGTTTCTAGGAGTCGGAATTGACCGGGGGTAAGATCTTGAGTCGGGACTATGTAGGAGTCAAATCCTAGGTCTTCATAGTCCGTATATTCGTAGCTTCAATACCATTGGTGTCCTATGGCTTTAATTGTTAGGTGAGGGTCATTAATTTCGTCTATAAGGTATAAAATACGAAGGGAGGGAAGGGCAATTAAAACTAGAATAACAGCTGGTAGGACTGTTCATACAATTTCGATTTCTTGGGAGTCTAAAATATATTTATTGGTAAGCTTGGTCGAGACCATTGCAATAATAATATATAGTACTAAGATGCTAATTAAGAGTACAATTATTAGGGCGTGGTCATGGAAGTGAAGAAGTTCTTCTATAACGGGTGATGCCGCGTCTTGGAATCCTAGTTGTGTGGGATGTGCCATTAAGCCTCGGGCTTAAGACATACAGGGGTTTAACCTGCAATTTCACCTCGACAAGGTGATGTAATATGCACATTTTACTAATGTCTTTAGAAGAAAGTGACAGAGTGGTTATGTGACTGGCTTGAAACCAGTACATGGGGGTTCAATTCCTCCCTTTCTCGTTAGTTTGATTGAACTTGTACAAATGCTGGTTCCTCAAATGTGTGGTATGGTGGAGGGCAGCCATGAAGTCATTCTACGTTTGTTATAGTTAACTCTACTGAGGATACTTCCCGTTTGGCGGCGAAGGCCTCTCAGAGGATAAATAGGAACATGATTACTGCCACTAATGAGATGAGCGATCCGATAGATGATACTGTATTTCATAGAGCATAGGCGTCTGGATAATCAGAATATCGTCGTGGTATTCCTGCCAGGCCTAGGAAGTGTTGTGGGAAGAATGTAAGGTTTACACCAATAAATATAATTCCAAAGTGGATTTTTGTTCAAGTATCATTTAATGTGTATCCTGAGAAGAGTGGAAATCAGTGAACGAAGGCTGCCATGATTGCAAACACAGCACCCATTGATAATACATAATGGAAGTGGGCAACTACGTAGTATGTGTCATGGAGAACAATGTCAAGTGATGAATTAGCTAAGACAATTCCTGTTAATCCTCCTACTGTAAAAAGGAAAATAAACCCTAGGGCTCATAACATAGGAGTCTCCCATTTAATAGAGCCTCCATGAAGTGTGGCGAGTCAGCTAAATACTTTCACACCAGTTGGAATGGCAATAATTATTGTTGCGGATGTGAAGTAGGCACGAGTGTCTACGTCCATTCCAACAGTAAACATATGGTGTGCTCAAACAATAAACCCAAGGAGGCCAATAGCCATTATAGCTCAAACTATTCCTATATAGCCAAATGGTTCTTTTTTACCGGCGTAGTAGGCTACGACATGCGAAATAATACCAAATCCGGGTAAAATAAGAATATAAACTTCTGGATGGCCAAAGAATCAGAATAAGTGTTGATATAAGATTGGGTCTCCTCCCCCTGCCGGGTCGAAGAATGTGGTATTAAGATTACGGTCTGTAAGAAGTATTGTAATTCCGGCAGCTAAAACTGGTAATGATAGGAGGAGAAGGACGGCTGTTACTAGTACGGCCCATACAAAGAGGGGTGTTTGATACTGGGAAATGGCTGGGGGTTTCATGTTAATGATTGTGGTAATGAAGTTGACTGCCCCTAAAATTGATGATACACCTGCTAGGTGGAGGGAGAAGATTGTTAAATCTACTGACGCGCCAGCATGGGCGAGATTGCCTGCAAGTGGGGGGTAAACTGTTCATCCTGTCCCAGCACCAGCTTCAACACCAGAAGAGGCTAATAGTAGTAGGAATGATGGGGGTAGAAGTCAAAAGCTTATGTTATTTATTCGTGGGAATGCTATATCAGGCGCACCAATTATTAGTGGGACGAGTCAGTTTCCGAACCCTCCAATAAGAATTGGCATTACTATAAAGAAAATTATTACGAAGGCGTGGGCGGTAACGATGACATTGTAAATTTGATCATCGCCTAAAAGTGACCCGGGTTGGCTTAGTTCGGCCCGAATAAGGAGGCTTAGGGCAGTCCCCACCATTCCGGCTCAGGCACCAAATACAAGATAAAGGGTACCAATGTCTTTGTGGTTTGTAGAAAAGAATCAGCGCGTAATTGCCACAGGTAGGGTAGCCGAGCGTTTAGGCGGTGGGTTGTAACCCCGAAGACAGAGGTTTAAGTCCTCTCCCTATCACAGCCCCGTGGTGGAGAACACGTTGGATTGCAAATCCAGAGACGCAGAATAATACCCTGCCGGGGCTTTTCCCGCCTTTCTCGGTTAACGGCGGGAAAAGTAGATGGATGCTCGCTGGTTTGAGCGCTTAGCTGTTAACTAAGAGTTTGTAGGATCGAGGCCTTCCCATCTAGAAAGGCCTTAGTTTAATAAAAACATTTGATTTGCAATCAGAAAATGCAAGATAGACTCTTGTAGGTCTTATCAGGGACTAGAAGATTCTCACTTCTGCTTAGGGCTTTGAAGGCCCTTGGTCTGATGCTATCCTAAGTCCCTAGGTAACTAATATCATAATAGTTGGGGACACGGGCAGGAGGCCAAGTGCCATCGTAGTAAACAGGGCTAGGGGTAAAGAGGCTTGAGTTGTTTGGACTCGTCAAGGGGTGGTCGCGGCAGTAGTATTGGGAGAGATGGTGAGTGTTATGGCGTAACAAAGTCGTAAATAAAAGTACAGGCTAAGAAGAGCAGCTAGGGCCATGATTGTGGCAGTAAGGGGAAGGCTCTGTTTTGCTAGCTCTTGTAAAATTAATCATTTTGGCATGAATCCTGTGAGTGGGGGCAGACCCCCTAATGATAATAATACCAGGGCAGTGGTCGCGGTCAAGGTAGGACTTTTTGATCAAACGACTGCGAGAGTGCTGAGTTTTGTGGCAGATGAAACCTTTAGGGTGAGGAACGCTGCGGATGTTATTAAAATGTACATCAGCAGTGCAAGGAGGGTAAGTTGGGGGGCGTATTGAAGAACAATAATTATTCAGCCTATGTGGGCAATTGAGGAATAGGCTAGGATCTTTCGTAGCTGGGTCTGGTTTAGTCCCCCTCATCCTCCAACTAGTGTTGACATTAGGCCTAGAGCTGTTAATAGCAGGGGGTCAATAGCTTGGGCTGTTTGAATAATGAGGGCGATTGGTGCAAGTTTCTGTCAGGTTGATAGAATTAGTCCCGTCAAAAGGTCTAGTCCCTGAAGTACTTCAGGTATTCAGAAGTGTATAGGGGCTAAGCCAATTTTAAGCGCCAAAGCGGTGATGATTATTGTACTGGCGATGGGGTTTGATATATTATTTATGTCTCATTCTCCCGTGATTCAGGCATTTGTTGTGCTTGCGAATAGGATTATGGCTGCTGCAGTAGCTTGGGTTAAAAAGTATTTTGTTGTTGCTTCTACTGCACGGGGGTGGTGGTGTTGCGCCATTAGGGGAACAATTGCCAGGGTATTGATTTCTAGTCCCATTCAAGCTAACAGTCAGTGAGAGCTAGCAAAGGTAAGGGTAGTTCCCAAGCCCAGGCTGGATAGTAGGACTATTAATACGTAAGGATTCATTGATGGAGGAGGGAGTTTAACCATCATTTTCGGGGTATGGGCCCGAAAGCTTATTTAGCTGACCCCATCTTAGAAAGTGGTGTAGAGGAAGCACTAAGAGTTTTGATCTCTTGAGCATGGGTTCGACCCCCTTTTTTCTAAGAACTGAGGGGATTTTAACCCCTATTAGCCACTCTATCAAAGTGGTCCCTGAGCATTCGGGCACAGTTCCTGAGTTATAGTTGTGGAGGAAGGCCTGCTAGTGCGATTGGGAGGGAGATGTGTCACAAGACAAGGGCTAGTGTTAGGGGAAGGAAGTTTTTCCATACTAAGTGCATAAGTTGGTCATATCGGAACCGTGGGTAGGAGGCCCGGACTCATAGGAATATGACCGAAAGGAATGCGGCTTTAATCATAAGGCCAATTGTTGTCAATTCCGGTATACTTGTAAAATGGGATGTCCCAAGGAATAGGACGGCTGATAGGGTATTTATGAGCAGGATGTTCGCGTACTCGGCTAGGAAAAATAAGGCAAAAGGTCCTCCTGCATACTCTACGTTAAATCCTGAAACAAGCTCTGACTCGCCTTCGGTTAAATCGAAGGGCGCTCGGTTAGTTTCCGCCAGGGTTGAAATATATCATATTGCGGCTAGGGGTCATGCGGGGGCTAGTAATCAGATACTCTCTTGGGCTGTGTTAAACGTTTGGAGGGTGTAGCCTCCAGAGAAGACAATGACTGAGAGGAGAATAAGTCCAAGGCTTACTTCATAGGAAATCGTCTGGGCTACTGCCCGTAGGGCTCCAATTAGTGCGTATTTTGAGTTGGATGCTCATCCTGATCCAAGAATGGAGTATACCGCGAGGCTTGACAGGGCCAAAATAAATAGAATGCCCAGGTTGAGGTCAATTACAGGGTGGGGTATAGGTATGGGTGCTCATAGCGTTATAGCTAGGGTGAGTGCGAGGATAGGGGTTGCTAAAAAGAGGAAGGGAGATGAGGTAGAAGGGCGGACTGGTTCTTTAATGAATAGTTTGAGCCCGTCAGCGATAGGTTGTAGTAGGCCGTAAGGTCCTACCACATTAGGTCCTTTCCGTAGTTGCATATATCCTAACACTTTTCGTTCAAGCAGGGTTAGGAAGGCCACAGCTAATAGGACTGGAACAATGTAGGCGAGGGGATTAATTAGGTGACTTATTAGAGTGTTTAGCATAAACTGGGAAGAGGATTTGAACCTCTGGTTTAAAGGGCTTAGGCCTTTCGCAATTTACCATGCTCTGCCACCCCAGTATGTCCTTCTTTCGAACGGTAGGGGTTTTGGCCCTTCCTTTACTTAATTTATTTGTTTTCATCAATTAGGGGTGGGGCATGCCTTAAGCATAGGCCCCTCTTTTCCGATCCTTTCGTACTAGGAAAAGTAGCGCTACAGATAGAAACTGACCTGGATTGCTCCGGTCTGAACTCAGATCACGTAGGACTTTAATCGTTGAACAAACGAACCCTTAATAGCGGCTGCACCATTAGGATGTCCTGATCCAACATCGAGGTCGTAAACCCCCTCGTCGATATGGACTCTGGGAGAGGATTGCGCTGTTATCCCTAGGGTAACTTGGTTCGTTGATCGGCTTTTCAGTCGGATCATTATTGGTCAGATGTTCTGCGGCTTGTAGATGTATCTCTTGGCTTTAGGGTTTAGCCCAGTCCACTCGGAGGCTTCTTTTTCCTCCGTGGTCGCCCCAACCGAAGGTAAAATTTCATTCGCCACTAAGTTCTTGCTTTCTATGGAGTCGTTTAACGTGGTTGAATTTTGTACCTTAAGCTCCAAAGGGTCTTCTCGTCTTGTATAGTTATACCCGCTTCTGCACGGATAGATCAATTTCACTGACCGAAGGGGGGAGACAGTTAAGCCCTCGTCTAGCCATTCATACAGGTCTCTATTTAAGAGACAAGTGATTGCGCTACCTTTGCACGGTCAAAATACCGCGGCCGTTGAACCCGTAGTCACTGGGCAGGCTGGACCTCCTATACTCAATGTAGTTGCAGGAGGCGATGTTTTTGGTAAACAGGCGAGGCTTGTGTTTGCCGAGTTCCTTCCCCCTCTTTTAGTCTTTCCCTTAAAAATAGCACTCCAGTGTGGGGTTAACGATTATTTAGCTGTGAGTTCTTCTTGAGGTCTGTATAGTTCACACTACCCTCTTTGGTTGGGCTCGTTAAATTCCAGTGGTTAGTCCGATCTGGTTTACACTTGTGCTGGGAGAAGAGCAAGTCTTCTTGTTACTCATTTTAGCATAATCTCTTCCATGTTGGCATGGGTTGGCCTGATATAATTAGGGGAGTAAGATTTTTTATCGGTATAATAAACTTCTTTCTGTCTGAGCTTTAACGCTTTCTGCTTAGGTGGCTGCCTTTAGGCCCACTAGAACAGTGTGTTTTATATATTATGATCTTTATCCTCCTGTAAAGGTTGTATCCTTTGTTAAAGGGGCTGTACCCCCTTCAACTAACTCTCACATATTACCCTGAGTACCTTAGTGGTGTATTCTTTGGTTTGGGGATATATGAGGCTGAACTTCTATCCACTTCTCAGGCAACCAGCTATCACCAGGTTCGGTAGGTCTGTCACTTCTACCCGGAGCTCTTCCCACTCTTTTGCCACAGAGACGGGTTAGCCCTAAATCAATATAGGCTGTCTCGGGGTAGCTCACCTGGTTTCGGGGTTTCAAACTAAAGGTCTCTTCGCTTGAGGGTGCTGGCTAAATCATGATGCAAAAGGTACAAGGTTTAGTCTTTGTTTTTCATTGCTTATATGGGTTATTTCACTTCTCTTTCAGCTTTCCCTTGCGGTACTTTCTCTATTGCTTTAGGTTGAACCTTTTCCGTCTCCCGTACTTAGGTAAAAGAATGGTTTAGTTTATGGTGTTAGGCCATGTATTGTTATGAATATTGTCAAATTATATAAATGGTTAAGCTAGCTGGTTGGCTCAGGGTGATCCAATTTGCATGGATGTCTTCTCGGTGTAAGTGAGGTGCTTAACTAACTCGGCCACACCCTGAATTTAGTCCAAGTGCACCTTCCGGTACACTTACCATGTTACGACTTGCCTCCCCTTGTCAGCGCTTTGGTGTTAAGTAACTTTATTGCATTTTGACAGGGGAGAGTGACGGGCGGTGTGTACGCGCCTCAGAGCCGGGTTCAAAAGGACACTCTGCTTCCTTTTTACTACTAAATTCTCCTTCAAGCACTATTTCATGTTGCATGTCCGTAGTGTTCTATTGTAGAAAATGTAGCCCATTTCTTCCCGCTTCGTACGCTACACCTCGACCTGACGTTCTGGGTTGTGCCCATTTTGCTTACTTTTATCACCTTCACAGGGTAAGCTGACGACGGCGGTATATAGGCTGGGATGGCTAGAAGTGGTGAGGTTTAACGAGGGTTATCGGTTCTAGAACAGGCTCCTCTAGGGGGGTCTAAGGCACCGTCAGGTCCTTTGGGTTTCAAGCTAATGCTCGTAGTACCCGGGCGGACGTCTAATTGTAGTTGGATGTCTGGGTTTACGGCTGAGCATAGTGGGGTATCTAATCCCAGTTTGTTCCTCAGCTTTCGTGGGGTCAGGTGGGCTCTACTAAAGCTACTTTCGTATATTGGACTTCGGACACCTAGAAGCGTATGACAGCCAAAGGGCCATTCGGCTTTATTGTTATACTTTCCTTAACCACCCTTTACGCCGTGTATTATTAACTGGGGCCTCTCGTTTAACCGCGGTGGCTGGCACGAGTTTTACCGGCCCTCTTAACCCTGATTGAGTCAAGCTTTCACTTATGGCTTAATATTTATCACTGCTGAATTCCCTTGGGGGTGTGGCTCGGCCAGGCGTCTTGGGCTAAAAACTTGTGCCTGATGCCCGCTCCTCGTCCCCGGGGTGGGGGATTAAGGGCATACTCACGGGGTTGCGGAGACTTGCATGTGTAAGTTGGGTTAAAGCTAATAATAAGGTCAGGACCATGCCTTTATGCATGCGGAGCTTCTCAGGGCCCATCTTAACATCTTCAGTGTTATGCTTTGTATTAAGCTACGCTAGC